AATGTCTGTGAGATGGAAGGAGAATGCTTTTTCTATTATGAAAAAAAATACAATACACAATATTAAATAATAGGTAATAGGATATTTTCAATAAAAAAAAGTGGCTTTCTCCCATCTAATTCTACATTACATTATCGGAATAAAGATATTGTATGCATCGATATTGAAATATTTGGTACATGAAGCCATGATCCGCTAGATATATCAATCTTATTATATAGAAATCTTCTATTAGGTAGAAATATCAATAGAAATGGGTCTTATGTTATGTTGTAGAATCAAAAAAGATATTTTCAATTCTCTTCTACGTCTTTATGTGTTGATGCTTCAAATAAGCTTTTCTGTGACGAAAGGGAATAGTAAATTTTTCTTCTAGAATAACATAAAATAATTAGGAATAAGTAGATTTAATCAGAAATATCGACAGATTTTTTCGGAGTCCAAAAAAGTATAATATGAAAATGAAAGAAAAAGGTGGATCCGCTGTTCTGTTCCAATTTCATCTATATCGAATTTGAATATCAGAATAGTGGATATAGTCCTGATTCAATAGGTTAGGTCCACTTACTTTTTCTTTTGTTGATTTCGAATCTAATCTTTACAATTTTTTTTTTTGATTTGATTGGGTTAGACAAAAAATTTGACGATTTAAGAGCCAACTTAATTTTTTTTTTTAATATAATAAACAAATGTTAAACTCTATAACTCTAATTAATCTACTATAAACCATTCGAACTTATTCGAATTAAATTCGAAATTTTATTATAGATATAGAATTTCTTACTTTACTATATTTATTACAAATATCAACAATATCTATATTCCCCCCTTCAATCTAGTCTCCTAGGGAATACTACCATTGAAGTTTTATGAAAAAAGGTCAAAGCCCCCTATCGGATTTGAACCGATGACTTACGCCTTACCATGGCGTTACTCTACCGCTGAGTTAAAAGGGCTTCAATTCCTAAATGAGCCAGTAATATATATCTAGGGAAATCGATTCCAAATCAAATCTATCTAATCTATAAAGTAAATAGATTCGAATCCAATTATTATATGAAGTAAACTTCTAATAATTCATTCATAAACATAAACGAGAAATTTCATTTACCTAATGAATATAAACTCAATTAGTGAATATAAATTCAATTAGCGAATATAGGTAAGAAAAAGGGGGGTTTATTTATATTTATTGAATTTGATAAAGATTAATGCAATGGATTTTTGATGAATTTTTTCAAAGCCGAATCTAATTGAATTGACCACCATCATAACGAAATTCATTTGATTTATATATACGTGTACTTACCAATTCAACATAGATCAAAGATATTTCATCGAATCATTGATGAACAGATTCTATTTGTCCCCCGAGCAAAATTATTAGTTATAGAATAATATTCTATAATATAATAATAATAGAATTTAGAATTCTCTAAGGTCTAGAAATTTATTAAGAAATTGACTAAATTTACTAAAAAAATGGATAATATTAATTAAATAATATTATATTAATTAATATATTAATTCATGAATAGAAATGAGGAATCAAAAAATTGTATGGAATCATGAAAGGCGGAAAGATTTTTCGAATTTAGTCCTACCATTTTGTTATATTGACAATTTCAAAAAACTGTTCATACTTATGGGCATAGTATTCTGACAAATGTGCCCCCATCGTCTAGTGGTTTAGGACATCTCTCTTTCAAGGAGGCAACGGGGATTCGACTTCCCCTGGGGGTAGGGTATTACGAAAGGAAGTGGATCAGGGATTATTAAGAAATATGGAATTTCTTCTTCCTGGGTCGATGCCCGAGCGGTTAATGGGGACGGACTGTAAATTCGTTGACAATATGTCTACGCTGGTTCAAATCCAGCTCGGCCCAATAATTCACTGATCCGCCATGAAATGATATTACCCTTTTGTTCTGTTTTCTAGAAATGCCTGATACAAAAAACAAAAAAGAAAAAAAAAAAAAAAAGAAATCCAAATTTCTGCTATATCCTTACTTGTATTTTATTTACTTTGTTTTTTGGTTTTTTCTTTTTTTCCTACAAATTCTGATCTTGTTAATGACCTAGATTCATATCAGGATTTGTAAATAGAAAGTCTAAGAAAAAGAATTATCTAAAGATATAAAGAAAAAAGACTTTTCTTTCTTTTCATTTTCATTGAAAGATTGATTATCAATCGATTTGATTTATTTGAAATAACGAAAAGATGACTAGTAATTTGTGTCATTATCACTAAAGTGGATATCCATGCGGATATCCATATTACCACTTGCCTCTCTCTTATAACGGGGCCGATTCCAATTCCAATTCTAAATTGAAATAGAACGGGTTTGAATGAAATCATAAGAATTGCTGTACACTTTATTTATTTTAGATTTTATTTCCCTGGGATTGTAGTTCAATTGGTCAGAGCACCGCCCTGTCAAGGCGGAAGCTGCGGGTTCGAGCCCCGTCAGTCCCGACGTATTCAAATCCAACAATCCAACCAAAAAAATATATCAATTCCGCTTTCTATTTTCTTTTCTGTAAATAAGGGGACAAATAGTAGAATTTTTTTCTCAAAGAGAAGGGGTTCCTTCTTTTTTCTTTTATTTTTATTACTTTACTTTTTTTCATCAAAGTAAATCAAAGTAAATAGAAATATGGAAATTCCACTTTTTTTAACTAATAGCGACGGAAATGGATCGAGACATAATATTCAGGATTTCAAGAGATATGGTGCCGAGTTTGGCTTTTTCGGTTTCTCCCAACCTGCGTAATGAAATCGAATCGAGTACCATATCGTATCTTTCCCGATAGTACATACACAAATCAAATTTTTCTTTGTACGATACAAAATGAATCGAATTTCTTTGGAATTCTTTTAATTGGAAAAGTCTCCTCTTTTTTGACTCCGATTTTGCTCAATTACTAATTTGAATTTGAAATAATCTATCTCATTCAAATTGTACACTGAAGTTTTGATATATTATATTTATTCCATTACTAATCTTTATCGCACCTTTTTCCAATAAGATTAGATCATTAAAAAAAGGAGTTTAGAACTTAACTTCCCCTTCGCCATTTCGCTTCTATTATTTGGATTTGTTTGGAACCAATGTAAGTGGAAAGGCGGTTAGATGATACTTCGTGAGATGATTGGACAAAGACAAAGAAGGCAATAGTTGTTTTTTATAGAAAAAAAAAGAATGAAAAAGAATTTAAAATAAAATTTTAAAATTAAAATAAAGTAACGAAATTCTCGATTGGGTCAAGAATCCTTTTTTTTGATTCGGTATGAATAAACGATCTTTCTATGTTATACTATTCAATTCTCGACGAGGAATCAATTTGATAGGTCAGATATTGTTATTCATGATATTTATCCGATTTGATATCATCGAGATAAAATTTATCTCATTGAATTTAGAGGCAAAAAATTTATCATCTCTATGGGATTAAATCCCGAGTTATTGTGAAGTAAAGAAAAACGAAAGGATGAGATTATGGAAGTCAATATTCTCGCATTTATTGCTACTGCACTGTTCATTCTAGTTCCTACTGCTTTTTTACTTATAATATATGTAAAAACTGTTAGTCAAAGTAATTAATTTGAACGAAACTTGACGTCTTAGTTCTTAATCAATATCAATGATTAAAAAGATAAATAAAAAGGATTCCAAATTTGTGTTTTAGACGAAATGTGCGGACTAGAATCAGCAGTATCCTATGAGATCCGATAGTATGGGTAGAAAGAAATAGATATTTCTTTACTACCCATACTATCTTTTTTTGTTATTCGAGTTTATAAAGTTGTACTGTATAAAGATATAGGTTTAATAGAAATCAATCGAAAACGGCATCTTCATTTTCATACATTCGGATTATTTGAAATTTCCTATTCAAATTTCAATAGGAATCTTCGAATCTATTGAAATAATCAAATCAAAGAAAAGGAAAAAAAAAGAGTCTAGATAGACTATATTAATAAAAGAAAATCAAGAAATCTTATTTTAGTATTCTTAAGTGATTAAACGATTGTAAAATCATCCAAAGAATGGAGTTTTAGAAAAACTTTTTAGATTTCGCCGAAAAGCATTAGTAAACTCCGTCGGTTTTGAATCTTTGAATCATCATATGAAATGAGTCAAGTCAATAAAGTATAGCATAAATAGGATTTTTAAAATACTAAATCAAATAGTAAAGTTAAGTAATAAGCGCACAACGCAATATGCGACTTCTTTAAGAAAATATCTTAGGATGTGTATTATCTCGTTGGAGGACCACTATGTCTATCTTATTTCCCACGGAAACCCGTTATATTTAATTAACTATAAATAAATTACTTGTATAAATAAATTACTTGTGAAATTTTCACAATTTCAAAAGGAAAGACTTTCTTTCTTTTATCTTTGAACAAGAAAAAGGCAAACAAATAAAAAGTAAAAAAGGTTCCTCTAGTCCTCATTGACTAGAATTGTCAATATATAATTCTAGTTAACGGTCGGTTTAGCGAAATAGAAAATTTAAGAAGAATTCGTTTGGAATCAATTTCCTCTCATTTTGATTCCTTTTACTTTGTTTGCGAAATATAAAACACGGGAATCATTCAAATATTTGTTTGATTATGATTATATTAATCAGGGTCTTTTTCGTCTATTCTTGAATAGACGAAATTATTCAACCCAAATCCGACTCGAATAGAATTTCGAAATGAAGATTTTTTCAAATTCAATTTCGAAATTTGTAAGAATTTCGAAATTGAATTAATTGAATGCAAAATTCTTTGCAGAATGATCTATAAAACAATTGATAGAGTTTTATTTCTCAACTCAATTAGGAGTATCCCTAGAGTCCACTTCTTCCCCATACTACGAGTGAAAGGGAAAATGTAAAGACTACCATTAAAGCAGCCCAACCGAGACTTACTATATCCATGTGAATTATGTCCCCTATCTCTATGAATATGAAGGAATTTTTCCAGTATTGTTCACTTTGTTTATTGTTCACTAATAATAGTAGTCGAATCGCCGGTGCGGAGTCAAAAAAAAAGTATTTTGGCCAATACCATTGATGAAATAATACAAAAAATCCAATTTATCTTAAGAAGTTCTTATTATATTATTTAATATTTTGATTTTGGTAGAATCGGTAAAGATTAAGCACAAATCTTTATAGGCAGCGACGCTCTTGGAAGTCTCAAGAGTCATTTTTTTCCTCCGCGTTTTTTTCTATTGGGAAAAAGTTGAAGCAGTTATATCAGCAAAACGAACTAAGGCATTTCGTCTCTTTTGTTGATCAGGCGACACCCAAGATTCGAACTGGGGAACGAGGATTTGCAGTCCTTCGCCTTACCACTCGGCCATGCCGCCCCAACTAAGGGGATTTCCAATGTTGATTGGTCCCCAACCAACATTTAACTATCGACTGTAAAGAGGATTTGGAGTCCTCTTTACAACCATTTAACTACAACCATTTAACTACCGACAGAGGATTTGGAGTCCTCTTTACAACCATTTAACTACAACCATTTAACTACCGACAGAGGATTTGGAGTCCCCAACCGACGACTGTAAAGGGGATTTCCAGTCCCCCAGTCGCCAACCAACATTTAACTACCGAAGAGAAAGGGGATTTGGAGTCCCCAACCAACATTAACCACCATTTAACTATCGACTGTGAATTCATGAATCATGAACCATTCTTAGATTTTAATCTAACGTTGCATTTCCTTAAAAATATAGGAAAATAAAAAAGGATATGTAACTATTTAGTATTGATTCTAAAAAACCAATCAATTGTTCTCTTCTCCATTTTCATATTCTATATATAATATAGAATCTATCTATATGTCAACCCCTTCTTTCTTCTCCATTTTCATATTCTATATATAATATAGAATCTATCTATATGTCAACCCCTTCTTTCTTCTCCATTTTCATATTCTATATATAATATAGAATCTATCTATATGTCAACCCCTTCTTTCTTCTCCATTTTCATATTCTATATATAATATAGAATCTATCTATATGTCAACCCCAGCTAGAACAGATATAGAATATAAAAGTATCCTCATAAAAATGAATTTATTGTCTTAATAATACCGGTCCTTATCCCATTTTATGCGCAGATTAGATAAGTTCAGTGGATTCGAGAAGTTCATAACCAAAAAATAACTAAAAATACCGGAAGAAATAAAGTCAAATTCTTACGAAGAAGCCCTTTGAATGATGAATGTATGGATTCGCGCATATAAAAAGAGGTTAACCACCTCCCATTGCGTATTGATGCTTATCGGGTATAGAATAGATCTGCTTCTCTTTGTTCCTACAAATGGAATTGGAACGTTATGACTAAAATACTAAACAGGATAGAAAAAGGATTAATCCTTTATTCGGGATAATTCACTGAACAAAGGGAGATCCATAACATAGTTTTTTCTAGTGTAATAAAGTTACATAGTGTTTTTTTTCGTTAATATTAATAATTATTAGTACGTTAATATTTAAATATTAATAATTTTAATATTACTAATTAATTAAGGGGTATTTCCATGGGTTTGCCTTGGTATCGTGTTCATACCGTCGTATTGAATGATCCCGGTCGTTTGCTATCTGTTCATATAATGCATACAGCTTTGGTTGCCGGCTGGGCCGGTTCGATGGCTCTATATGAATTAGCAGTTTTTGATCCCTCTGACCCAGTTCTGGATCCAATGTGGAGACAAGGTATGTTCGTAATACCCTTCATGACTCGGTTAGGGATAACCAATTCGTGGGGTGGTTGGAGTATCACAGGCGGAACTATAACGAATCCAGGTATTTGGAGTTATGAGGGTGTGGCTGGGGCGCATATTGTCTTTTCTGGCTTGTGCTTCTTGGCAGCTATCTGGCATTGGGTGTTTTGGGATCTAGAAATATTTTGTGATGAGCGTACAGGAAAACCTTCTTTAGATTTGCCTAAGATCTTTGGAATTCATTTATTTCTCGCAGGAGTGGCTTGTTTTGGGTTTGGCGCTTTTCATGTAACGGGATTGTATGGTCCTGGAATATGGGTGTCCGATCCTTATGGCCTAACTGGAAAGGTACAATCTGTAAATCCGGCGTGGGGTGTGGAAGGTTTTGATCCCTTTGTTCCGGGAGGAATAGCCTCTCATCATATTGCAGCGGGGACTCTGGGCATATTGGCCGGCTTATTCCATCTTAGTGTCCGTCCGCCCCAACGGCTATACAAGGGATTACGTATGGGAAATATTGAAACCGTGCTTTCCAGTAGTATCGCGGCTGTCTTTTTTGCAGCTTTTGTTGTTGCTGGAACTATGTGGTATGGTTCAGCAACTACCCCGATTGAATTATTTGGTCCCACTCGTTATCAATGGGATCAAGGATACTTCCAGCAAGAAATATATCGAAGAGTTGGTGCTGGGCTAGCCGAAAATCAAAGTTTATCCGAAGCTTGGTCTAAAATTCCTGAAAAATTAGCCTTTTATGATTACATTGGAAATAATCCGGCAAAGGGTGGATTGTTCAGAGCGGGCTCAATGGACAACGGGGATGGAATAGCTGTTGGGTGGTTAGGACATCCTATCTTTAGAGATAAAGAAGGACGTGAACTTTTTGTACGTCGTATGCCTACGTTTTTTGAGACATTTCCAGTTGTTTTGATAGACGAAGACGGAATTGTTAGAGCCGATGTTCCTTTTCGAAGGGCAGAATCGAAGTATAGTGTCGAACAAGTAGGTGTAACTGTTGAGTTTTACGGTGGCGAACTAAATGGAGTCAGTTATAGTGATCCTACTACTGTGAAAAAATATGCTAGACGCGCTCAATTAGGTGAAATTTTTGAATTAGATCGTGCTACTTTAAAATCCGACGGTGTTTTTCGTAGCAGTCCCCGGGGTTGGTTTACTTTTGGACATGCTTCGTTTGCTCTGCTTTTTTTCTTCGGACATATTTGGCATGGCGCTCGAACCTTGTTCAGAGATGTTTTTGCTGGTATTGATCCAGATTTAGACGCTCAAGTGGAATTTGGAGCATTCCAAAAACTTGGGGATCCAACTACAAGAAGACAAGCAGTTTGATATAGCATTGATCTTGTACTTTTCGTTTCCATTTTTGTAATTTGACAATTTGACATAGGGTATCGGGGACACCTTGATTTGACTTGCCACTTTTCTTCGACTTTTGCTCTTTTTTTTATCCGGGGTACAATCCCAACTAAACAGGTATGGAAGCTATAATTGTAAACCACGATCGAATCTATGGAAGCATTGGTTTATACATTCCTTTTAGTCTCGACTCTAGGAATAATTTTTTTCGCTATCTTTTTTCGAGAACCCCCTAAGGTTCCAACTAAAAAGGAAAGGTAAAATGATTTTTTATTATCTTAATTGAAGTAAAGAATTGAAGTAGAGAGCCCCCCAATCAATATTGGGGGGCTCTCTACTTCAACTAGTCCCCGTGTTCTTCGAATGGATCTCTTAGTTGTTGGGAGGGTTGCCCAAAAGCAGTATATAGGGCATACCCGGTAAAACTTACAAGTAAACCAGATATAGAGATGGCGACTAGTGTTGCTGTTTCCATTATTAATTATTATAGAATTCTCTGAATTTTAAGACCACAATGGATCTATGATAAGATGATTTATTTACAACGGAATGGTATACAAAGTCAACAAATCTTAATTAATACAAAATAGGATTTATGGCTACACAAAGTGTAGAGGGTAGTGGTCCAAGACGAACAATTGTAGGGGATTTATTGAAACCGTTGAATTCAGAATATGGTAAAGTAGCTCCGGGATGGGGAACTACTCCTTTGATGGGCGTCGCAATGGCTCTATTTGCGATATTCCTATCTATTATTTTAGAGATTTATAATTCTTCCGTTTTACTGGATGGGATTTCAATGAATTAGATTTACAAGAATCACTAAGTCCCATCTTTTTTTTTAATATTTCATTTTAATGCTTAATACAAAGTGAAACATTTGGGTCTCGGTTTTTTTAGCCTAATCCTATTCTATTTTTCTATTCTATTTTGGTAGTTTGATCGTGGAATCCCTTTCTTTTTTGGTATTTCTGGAATATGAGTGTGCGACTTGTTATAAAAGATCCTATTAATAGTGCAGAAAATGAGTCTGTCATCTTATCTTGATAAAGATGGTTTTTTATCTCGTCAGATAGTTATTCTAGTATCTGGAGCACGGAATATATGAAATGGATTACGAAGTATTAGAACTATGATTCATACTTAATATTCAGATCCCGCGGCCAAACTACAAAAAATTTCAAAAAATGCGAAAGTCTAAATGAAAAGATTTTTGAAACTCTTTGTCTATGCTTATCTCATTTTGATAAAAATAAAAAGACAACTCTCTCTTTGGATTTTTCGTCATTATATTTATTCATTCCATAAGTGATGATACGACGATTCTTGCTCGGGGAATCTTTGTACTAACTTTCAAAAAAACTTTTTTTGAATCATCGTGGTTCTAGTATGAATCTGAGGTTTCCGATCGATTTATAGAATCTTAACAAGAAAATTCCTATCAATCAATAATAAAAATAAAGAAAACACCGGTAAGGCTGCATTACATAAACAAAAAAAAATACTCAATCAAAGAAAAAATCAAATGGGTAAATAGAAGATTCAAGAGGCCCGTAAGGATCAACATCAAGAAATGAATGAGCCGACTTGACATTTTAGCATTATAACCACAAAGAAGAGTTTTCGAATTTTTCTTTTTTCGTTTTCCTCTCTTCCAAGAGAATTCTTGAATCATAGCATTAAGAAGTTTCGATTACACATATCTATTTCAACAAGTATTTGGGGTTTTCTGTTTGAGCTGTACGAGATGAAATTTTCATATACGGTTCTCAGAGGGGGAGTTTTCTTGGTTTACCTATCTCAATAAAGTCTATGATTGGTTCGAAGAACGTCTCGAGATTCAGGCGATTGCAGACGATATAACTAGTAAATATGTTCCTCCTCATGTCAATATATTTTATTGTTTAGGAGGAATTACCCTTACTTGTTTTTTAGTCCAAGTAGCTACAGGGTTTGCTATGACTTTTTACTATCGTCCGACCGTTACTGAAGCTTTTGCTTCTGTTCAATATATAATGACTGAAGTTAACTTTGGTTGGTTAATCCGGTCTGTTCATCGATGGTCAGCAAGTATGATGGTACTAATGATGATCCTACATGTATTTCGTGTGTATCTCACAGGTGGCTTTAAAAAACCTCGTGAATTAACTTGGGTTACAGGTGTGGTTCTTGGTGTATTGACAGCATCCTTTGGCGTAACTGGTTATTCTTTACCTTGGGACCAAATTGGTTATTGGGCAGTAAAAATTGTAACAGGCGTGCCGGAAGCTATTCCTATAATAGGATCCCCTTTAGTAGAGTTATTGCGTGGAAGTGCTAGTGTAGGACAATCAACTTTGACTCGTTTTTATAGTTTACACACTTTTGTATTACCTCTTCTTACTGCCGTATTTATGTTAATGCATTTTCTAATGATACGTAAGCAAGGTATTTCGGGTCCTTTATAAACAATATAGATCATAGATATTAGTAATCAATCATTGATCGATTGGGGGAGGGAGAATAGTATTTTATTGCTACAAATATGGATTATTGAAAAGAATAAGACATGTATTTAGATATTTCTCTTCAACTACATTATATTATTTCTTTGAAATAATGAATAGTTGAAGCGAATTCTCCGAAGAAAAAGATGGATTATGGGAGTGTTTGACTTGGACTATTGATTTGGCCGTGCAGATATATGATATGTCTTTATCCGCCACATTGGAATCCACAACCAAATGTGTCTTTGTTCTAACCACTCCGTAAGCCATATACTCTATTTAGGATAGGTTGGTTCACTTAAAGAGAATTTTTTCTATGATCCGATCCAAGCATGTCGTGCATGAGCAGGCCCCGTAAAATCCAGTGGAATAAGTGATGTAGTAGAATCCATATATTCTATTTTTTAGCTATTTTACCTACTTAATATACTTATCTAAAGACTTAATATACTTATCTAAAGTATCTTTAGTATTTCGTTTTTTATTCATTTTTTTTTATTTACTTACTACTTAGTATACTTAATAGTATGGAAATGCACCCATTTTCTTTGCATTGACTCCATTTCTGATACTATCGGGGTGAAACAGCGGATCTAAAGAATGACAGAGGCGAAACCATATTAGTAACAAGTAAATTCTTTGTATACAAAAAATATCGATATTTTTTGTAGATAAAGTCCAAAGGTCTAAGACGACCCAAAAAGCACTTGGTCATTATTACCTTTATAGGCCCACTTGGGTAATGAGCATTTATTTACTTGTAAGAACCGAAGTCCTTGCGATGGATGATTGCAATTTTGGAAAAAGGAATCCAGTTCTTTTTTTTCATAAAATCATTCATATATGTGTAGCTATGGATAATATATTGATTGATTTTATAACATCTAGAGATCTCTATTTTTTCATATGGGTACTTTTGGTTCGTTTGATTCTTGCTCGAGCCGGATGATGAAAAATTATCATATCCGGTTCTTTCGGAGGATGGATTGATAAGAATTCACCTATCCCAATAACAAAAAAACCTGACCTGAATGATCCTGTATTAAGAGCTAAATTGGCTAAAGGAATGGGGCATAATTATTACGGAGAACCCGCATGGCCCAATGACCTTTTATATATTTTTCCAGTAGTAATTCTAGGTACTATTGCATGTAATGTAGGATTAGCGGTTCTAGAACCATCAATGATTGGCGAACCCGCGGATCCATTTGCAACTCCTTTGGAAATATTGCCCGAATGGTATTTCTTTCCCGTATTTCAAATACTTCGTACAGTACCTAATAAGTTATTAGGTGTTCTTTTAATGGTTTCAGTACCCGCGGGATTATTAACAGTACCCTTTTTGGAAAATGTTAATAAATTCCAAAATCCATTTCGTCGTCCAGTGGCGACAACTGTCTTTTTGATTGGTACCGTAGCGGCCCTTTGGTTAGGTATTGGAGCAACATTACCTATTGATAAATCCCTAACTTTAGGTCTTTTTTAAATTGATTCAATTTGAAAATAAAATAGCACGATGTGTGTATCTAGGGAATAGTCACTTCAAGGTGAATTCTCCCTAGATAACACCTATTCAATAGATATATCTTTAGGAAAAAAAATCGAAAAAAAGGGATGAAAATGAATATAAATCCAGCGGCTTTAAAATTGATTTTTTAGTAAATCAATTGCGAAATGCTTTTCCATTTCTAGAATGCTTAATATATGTTTTACATCTTCCATCCGAAAATGTTCAATTTTCATAAGGTCTTCTTGACTGTTCTTCAAAAGGTCCGATAATGTATGGATATTGGACCTTTTGAGACAATTATAGATCTTAGGAGTCAATTCTAATTGGTCAATAAAAATCGATTTTAATGGTATTTCTTTTTTATTTTTCCTTAGTTTAACCAATTTATCATGAAAAGTAAAAAGGGGTAAAGTAATTTTGTGTTGATTTTTTTCGAAATGTAAGTTTTCTTCTTCTACATGTAGAAAGGGAAGAAATAAATCAATTAAATTTCGGGAGGCTTCATGAAGTGCTTCTTTAGGAGTTAAACTTCCATTTGTCCATATTTCGAGAAAAAGTATCTCTTGCTTTTCATTTCCATTTCCATAAGAATAAACACTATGATTCACATTTCGAACAGGCATGCATACAGCATCTATGGAATAACTTCCGTCTTGAAGATTTTGTGTTGGTTTTATACAATAGCCACGATTCCTCTCAATTTGTAATTCAATACACAAATCAATTGGTTCCCTTAGGCTAGCGATATGTTGTGTATTATCAAGGATTTCCACAGAAGGCGGTAAGATGATGTCTTGAGCAGTTACATATCCAGGACCTTTGACACAAATAGACGCGTCACGAGTTCCATATAAATTGCTTTTCAATACAATTTCTTTCAAATTCATTAATATTTCATGTACTGATTCTTGAATACCCCCTATAGTAGAAAATTCGTGTGGTATTTTTTCAGATTTTGCACGTGTGATACATGTTCCTTCTATTTCTCCAAGCAAAGCTCTTCGCATCGCAATGCCTATTGTGTCGGCTTGACCTTTCATAAGTGGAGACAGAATAAAACGTCCATAATAAAGACGTTTACTGTCAACTCTCGATTCAACACACTTCCACTGTAGTGTTCGAGTAGATATTCTGACTTTCTCTCGAACCATAATAAGATTCTTCTTTTTGTTATAAAATCCTTGAATTTTTTATTTCTCTTGAAATCTCTTCAATGTTTATTTGCGTCTTTTTTTAGGAGGCCTGCAGCCATTATGGGGCATAGGGGTTACATCCCGGACGAAATTTAATATTATACCACTTCGACAAATAGCTCTTAATGCCGCATCTCTTCCGCGACCCGGACCCTTTATCAGGACTTTCGCTCGTTGCATACCTTGATCCATTGCTATCCGAATAGCATCTTTCGCTATGGTTTGAGCGGCAAAAGGTGTCCCCTTTCTTGGGCCCTTGAATCGACAAGTGCCCGCGGAAGACCAATAGATCACCCGACCCCGCACATCTGTAACGGTTACAATAGTATTGTTAAAACTTGCTTGGATATGAATAACTCCCTTTGGTATTTTAGGTGTATTTTTACGAGGACGTCTTTTCCTGCGCCAAGCAAGTCTTGTTACAAATTTTACCATATTTTATTATCTCAAAAAAAAGTCCGAGACCTATGGATATATCCATTTCGTGTCAAAATAGATCCTTTTTTTTTTTATTGTATTTATCTATCAGATCCTTTAGATAGTCCTTTTCTTTATTTTGACAAATTATCCTTGTCTTTGTTTATGTCTCGGGTTAGAGCAAATTACTCTAATTCGTCCCTTTCTACGTATTAGTCGACATTTTCCACAAATTTTACGAGCGGAGGGCCTTATTTTCATATTTTGCGTTCCTTAATTTTGAATATACAGACTTTTTTTTGAAGAAAAAGAGTTTTTTTTCAATCTTGATTGAATTGTATCCCCATAAAAAAAAGAAATATTGAAGTTCAAAAATTACCTAATCTTTCGAATTGTTGTTCTGGAGTCTCTAAATTAGACGCTCTCCTCTCCGGTCGAATCATAATTATAATGAGGCTTATTGACTCTATTTCCTGGTGGTATAAAACAAAACTTTGTTAGGTCTTTCTTGAAACAGAACCTAAAACAGGATCTTCATTATCTAAAGGAACCCGTAACATACCCTTGGAAAGTGATTCAGTAAGTAAACCTTTGTGAATTTCTTTTTATTCTTTATATTCTATATCCTTCGATTCTATAATATAGAATAAAAAATAAGGATATTCTATATAAAACTATCTTGAAGTATCCGCAAATTTAATGTAGCAGCAATGCTATTCAAATCTCGGACTTGTTCTTTTTTTTTTTACAAAACAAAATCAAAATAGATATGATTTGGATATCAGAAGGATTACCATATGTGACACAAGATTTCTCCGCCGATTCTTTTTAGTCGAGCCTCTCGATCTGTCATTATACCCCGAGAAGTCGAAAGAATTACAATTCCCATCCCGTCTAAAATTCTAGGAATTTGTTGATACTTAGAATAGATTCGTAAACCGGGTCGACTAATCTGTTTTAATTTTAGACTAGTTCTATATTGTTTTTTTTTAGTTTTTCTATGTCGTCTATGTCGTAAGGTTAAAACCAAGAAATTTTTGTTGCCTTCCTGATGTTTCCTCACATTTTCAATAAAACCTTCTCGTAAAAGGATTTTCACAAAGTTTTCAGTGATATTAGTAGATACTATTCGAACGATTCCTTTTCCGCCCATGTCAGCATTTCGTATAGAGGTTATTATATTAGCAATTGTGTCTTGACTCATTATAAACTAACATTTGGAGTTTTGATATAATTAACATTGTCTTTTTGCTTTTGTTTTTTTTAATTCATATTCATGAATTTTTTTATTAAGGTATATACGTTAAACATAATCTACTAATTAATTTGATTAATCGGTTGAATTCAAATACTATAATCAAATAGTCTAACTATATAATGTTTTCTATCTCATCTTACAATGCTTTTCTAACGCTTTATCTTATAATACTTCAGGTGCTAATGAAACTATTTTTGTGAAATTGACCTGCCTCAATTCCTCGGCAATCGGGCCAAAAATTCGACTTCCCTTTGGATTTCCTTTTTGATCAATGACAACTGCAGCATTATCATCATATCGTATGATAATGCCGCAGTCGCGTTTGAGTTGTTTCCGAGTACGTACAATTACAGCTCTGATCACTTCGGATTTTTCTAGAGTGGAATTGGGTGCTACTTCCTTGATCACAGCAATAATAACGTTGCCAATATGACCGTATCCCCGATTACCAGCCCCCAGGATTCGAATACACATCAATTTTCGGGCTCCGCTGTTATCTGCTACATTCAAATAGGTCTGAGATTGGATCATATCATTTTTTTAATCTGTTATTTTAATGCAAAAGAAAAAAAAAAGAAATATTGTTTGTCCAAAAATAAAAAAAGAAACTTACAATTTTTTTTTCATTCCAAAGTCCCTTTTTTCTTTGGTTCTATATTCCTATTTTAAAATAATGAATTGAGTTCGTATAGGCATTTTGGATGCTGCTATTGAGATAGCTTTTCTGGCCATATTTTCTGCTACTCCGCCCATTTCATAAAGTATTTTACCTGGTTTAACGACAGCTACCCAATATTCGGGATCTCCTTTCCCCGAACCCATACGTGTTTCTGCGGATCTTATCGTAACTGGTTTATCGGGAAATATACGTACCCATATTTTTCCACCGCGGCGTATATTTCGTGTCATTGCCCGACGGCCTGCTTCTATTTGTCTAGACGTAATCCAAGCGGGTTCAAGTGCCTGAAGAGCATATCTACCGAAACAAATACGATTACCTCGATAAGACATTCCTTTCATTCTCCCTCTATGGTGTTTACGGAATCTGGTTCTTTTAGGGTTATAGTTGATCATTGGTTCACAATTCCATCTCTATTACAGAACTGGACATGAGAGTTTCTTCTCATCCAGCTCCTTGCGAATGAAATAATTATAAAAATATACATATAGTTGATGAGTAATAGACTGAATCATTAGATTCTTTGAGATTTCATCTAATCTATTTATTCGAAATTTGTATCTATTTTTTTATATAGAACTACGTATTCTATGTCAATTCTAGATTGATAGATAATTTGAAATTCAAATTTTTAGATAATTATTTTATATAATTTATGTATAATGGACTTTTTTTCTTATAATCTTCTAATGATAATGAATCTATATCTATATTTATTATGATGATATCAGATCACTTAAAATTTATAAATCCAATAACATAAAAAAACCTTCGCGGGCGAATATTTACTCTTTCCGTTTTTACTTTATTTCTAAGGTTATCCCCAAACCTCTCCTCTCAAAATAAAAAAAATGGATTGTTTCTTGGTTCGTTTCGCCATCCTGCCCGTTAAAAAATTATTAAGATTTATTTTCAATAGAATTTATTTTCAATAGAATCTTATGTCTTTACAGGTTCCGTCGTTCCCATCGCTTCTCGGTTAATGGTTAGGTCTTAATTCTATAATGAAGCCTCCAATCCAATTTTTTCTTGAGCCAATTTTATCAGTCTTTATTGGCTCGAGGCTCTTAATTTTTTGTTTTATGAGTAGGATTTTGACTATCAATAAATAGCTATTGGTGCTTTATTACATTAGCTTTTACGAGATGACTCGTAGACCTTACATATTGGAATCATATATCATTAATTTTTTTTTCTTTCTCTCACCCTATCATTTATCTGCATAATTTTTGATTTTGCTTTACAATTCATAATCAAATTGCTTTTTTTTATTTATGTAATGTAAAAAAGAGTAAAAAAGATTGCAATTCCTACAATACAAAGGCCAATATATCATATCTTGACTGCTTTTTTGAATCCAGATCCAGATAATGTGAAGCGATGAGTTGGTTATTAATTCTATATTTATTCATTCATAGTATTGATCAGTCTATTTTTTTAAGATTGACCTTTACCTTTAAAAACCAACGGGTCACACACTAAGCATAGCAAGTACATTAAATAATCAATCGAATTTTTTATTTTATTTAACCTTATAGAATTTTCGAATTTTTCTTTTTTTGATTGGTCAGAAAAAGAATGAAAGAATTTATCATTTTTTGTTCTATCAAAGATATCAAAGAAAGGGTATAATGGAAAGATTAAGTCAAGTAAAGGTTGACTATTCTGCGTCTAAAATATCCAAATTTTTAGGCCTAATGCCCCATAAATAGTTCGAACCGTATAGGAGCAATAATCAATTTTAGCTCGAAGGGTTTGTAAAGGAACCCTACCCTCTCTAATCCATTCGATGCGTGCCATGTCTTTTCCGCCAAGGCGCCCTGCAATTTGTACTTGAATTCCTTTTGTATCGG